CTGTTCCTTTACCCAAGAAAAAGTATTTCTATTTTTCATGTCCAATCATAGATCTCGGAATTTCTACAATAAATTAGATAGGGAACTAGTCAAGTTCCCTATGCACGAGTCTGTCATTGTACTGGAATAGTTGTACTGGAATATAGGACGAATACCTTGAACCGGTAGAAATAAAATATAAAGAATTAAGTAAGATTCAAAATGCTTTCTTTATAAAGGAAGAAAGATTCTGATTTATTTGATTGATATCAGGAGATCAAATGAGTTCTTCATTCATTCATTGAATGATAAATGACTACAAGCGAAGGAGATACACGATTTAAATAAAGGAAAATCCAATATTTCACAATTGTATCTAGAATAACTGGAAAGGTGGAAACAAGACCAGATATAATTTGATCGTTATGAGCCAATCCAAAATCGTTGTAGAACGAACCAATTATTAGTTCCCAACCATGAGTCGAGTGAAATCCAATCCATAAATCAGTAACTAAAAGAATCAAAAAAGCTTTTATTGTGTCACTTAAGTTATAGAGGAATTCCTGAACCCAAGAATTAAGAATGACAAGTTCCTCATTACCCAAAATAAAATAACCACTTAGAATAGCGAAAGAGATTATATTTGTCGAGAAATGCAAAATGATATGGAGATGATATTCATTGTGTGCTTTGACCAATTGTATCGTTTCCTTGTGTATTCCTATACGAAGTTTTTGTATATGTGTCTCCGGGTACTCCTTTATCATTTCGTCCAACAGAAAGAGTTCTTCTAATTCTATGAATCTTTCTAGAACGTTTTTCTCTTGAATGATATTCAAGAGAGTTTCGGATTGCCCGGTATTCCACCAATTAGTAACCCAAAGTTCCAGACATTTATTAAATGAGAGAGAGACCCACCAGGGCAAAAATACTATAGATACAAGATATGGGAAAGAAGGCAATGCTTTCTTTTTTTTCATTTTTTATCTGTGAATTGAATTGTTAATGAACCTGCTTCATTCGTTGACTCTATATGATATTTCTCTGAAGCACGAGTTCTATAACAAGGTATTGAACCTATGGGTCTATTCATTCCAATTTTTGTGTAAAAATTGAGTTTAGTTCTTGGATCTAGAAGGAATATAAAAATGGGATAAGGGTCCGTCCTTTTCGGATAAAAATGCAAAATCTATATTATTCCCAGATATCTCAATTGGGCAAATTCGAAGCAATTTCATCCTCATTTGTTCCTTTCTATGAATACTCGAAAACCCACTTAAAATAACGAATCATATTTCGAAACGAAAACCTCCCTCAGTTAATTATTTCGAAATGTTTCACCGTCTAGCCACAACCAAGGAAAAAAGGTATCATCAAAATTTTGGGCTTAAAAAGATGAGATGAATTACGTCTTACGAAATACATGTTCGGATATATTTGATGAATCCCTACTTATTAGATTATCCTTGTTTCTAGTAGAAATTTTCTAGTAGAAAAGAATTGAGTTGGGATCCATACGCATACGAAATACTTTTGGTATACAAATGGTATACTAAAATTTCTTCTTTTCTTAATTATAGTATAGTTTATTATAGTTATTCCATATATGCCCTCCTGCTTTTTTGTTTTATTCTATGGGAGTCGCCACGACAAAGGAAGGAGGAAATAGAATAATCTAACATGTTTTGTTCGAATGAACATTCGAAAAAGACTTCAATTGTATTAAAAAAGGAATTAGCAAGTTCCTTCCCCCATGCCGAGAAAACATTTATTCTTTATTGTGTTCAATTCATTTCAAAATACTTCAATTGGTACGCGCAAGAAAAAGGCCAATTCGGCAGCTTTTTGTTCAATTTCTCGTGGAGTAAAATTCTCATCAGTACGAGTCAAGGGAATGGCCCCTTGACCTCTGATTTCCATATAAAGGACACGACGAGGATAAAGACCCTCTTTAACCTCAATTCTGATTGATTGGATATCTCTCATAAGGAAGCGAAGGAAGATGCGACGATTTATTCCAGGAAATCCCCAACGAAAAATGCACACAATTCCTTCTTTTCTATCGAATCGGTCATAACCACTACCTACATTCCACAAAATTGTGCACCACAAATAGGAGCTAACGAATAGACCTGCGATCCCGTAAAAAGACATCACGATTCCTTGTGGAAAAAAAAGAATTTGCTGAGATGGAAATACGGATATCAGATTCCTACCAAGATAACTGGAAGTTCCAACCGCTAAGAATCCTAGTGAACCTAAAAAAAGGATACAGGCCCAGCAAAAATTACTTGTTTTTCGAGACCCCCTTATAAGTTCTATCCATATATGTTCTGATCGCCAATTCATACTATACTAGATCCAGTTGTATTCGATTGGAATTGAGAGAATAACCCAAATTTGACTTTACCTTTCTTGATCCCGAAGTAACTTTCATCAACTAGCACTATTCTGATGTGGAGTAATTGGTTAGATACATTGACTTTCTATTAAAAATATTTACTGATCCGTTTTTAACCAGCTATGCCCTGCATATATATACATGCATTTATGCAGATATCATGTATCCGCATGCATAACAGTTCTTTCATTTGTGTGTGGAAAGAGCCACATATCGTACCATATTGCACTAAATAAATATCTGTATTATGATACAGTGTTGAAATAAATTGATAAGATTTGGTCCCATTGGATCTAGACAATCTTATTTTTTTGGACATGAAGAGATAAAGAAGCCATTGCAATTGCCGGAAATACTAGGCCCACTAAAGGCACAAAAATAGAGGGTAAGTTGAGATCTGTCATAGAATGGATGCCTCGATTTAATATTTGTATCTATATATTTGTATCTATTAGAAAGATATCTTATGATATGATAAGTATATCTATTATAAGTAATATTAAGTAATATTGACTATTGTATTTTATATAATATTATTTTTGAATAATAATATTCAAAAATAATATTATACTACTAAGTATATATAAACAATTAAGTATATATAAATATATAATTTATAATAAATATAAAATTTCTAAATAATATTATTTAAAATATTATTATTTAGAAATTTAAAATATTAATAAAATCAAAAAAAAAAAGGATAGATAATAAGTGCAAAAATGTAGAACTAAATTAAGTGTGCCTATTTATCTTTCTACACGAATATAGATAGGATAATCTTCTTTTACAAATTTTATTATTCTTCTTTTCTTCTCCCATCCTTATGTTCTTTCTATCTTTCTTTCTAATCTAATAAGGGGTTTCTTATTAAAAAGGAGTTTTCTTATGAAAATTAAGTTCATTATGAATTCGCGACTCTAAATAATACGATCCAACAAACGGGGATTCATAGTAAAAATGCGATAGATATAGAAATTTTTTTATTCCATTTCCATATTTGATATTTCTTTTTATTTTGATATTTTTTTTTTTTTCATTATTGTCTATCTTAATTAATACGTAAGATAGACAGATAAAATTCTTTTTATTTCCCCAAATTGGAATTCCTCGGAAAGAGAAATTCACCTTTTTATTTTATCCTGTTGATAGAGGTTCATAATACCTAATCATGAATAGGGGTAAGATAAAAAATAGATCTGGATCTGGAAGAAAAAAAATTATCTGAAACTTCTGACTCTTACTAGAAAGTGTAACTTATATCACCAAAGAACATTTTTCTTAGTTTTTTTTATTACGATGAACTAAATACTTCTTCGCTACAAATAAAATAACTGAATCTAGTGCTATACTTTAATTTTTGGAATTTTGATTCAAGGGAAAGAAACCATGGAGCTGAAATAACTCACTTAGAACACCTTTTAAAGGATTACGTGGTACGATTGGGTCGAATAAGCCTTTATGGAATAAATACTCAGCCGCTTGTGAACCATCGGGTACTGTCTTATTCAATGTTTGTTCAATTACTCTTTTACCCGCAAATGCAATGTACGCATTAGGTTCAACAATAATGATATCTCCCAACATACCAAAACTGGCTGTTACTCCACCGGTTGTAGGAGATGTAAGGACTGATACATAGAATAACTTTTTAGTGGATTGGTAATCATATGAAGCAGAAGATATTTTAGCCATTTGCATCAAGCTCAAACTTCCTTCGTGCATGCGTGCTCCTCCAGAAGCACACACAATAATGACAGGTAGAGATCGATTAGTAGCATACTCAATCAAACGAGTGATTTTCTCACCTACTACAGATCCCATACTACCTCCCATGAACTGAAAATCCATAACCCCAATTGCTACGGTAATACCGTTTAGTTGACCTATGCCTGTTTGAACAGCTTCAGTTAAACCTGTCTTTCTTTGATAAGAATCGATACGATCTTTATAAGGTTCCTCTTCTGAATGAAATTGAATGGGGTCCATAGAAACCATATCTTCATCCATAGGATCCCAAGTGCCCGAATCAATCGAAAGTTCGATTCTATCTGAACTACTCATTTTCAAATGATATCCACACTGTTCACAAATATTCATTTTTGACCTAAGAAGTTTTTTATAATTTAATCCATAACAATTTTCGCATTGAACCCATAAATGTCTGTATTTTTTATTTATATCGAAATCATTAGATCTTCCTCTTATATTGAAATCACTGCCATTATTACGAGTTCGTATACTAAAACTTCCACTTTCACTACCACTTACATTTTCAGTACAAATGAAACTATAAATATAACTGTCACTGTAATTGTCAGTACCACCTGAAATGGAACTATTAATACTGACTTCAAAACGAAGATAACTATTAATGCAACTATTAATGTGATTAGTCCAACTAGATTGAGTATCATACATGTAATGATAATAGTAGTGATTGTTTCTCTTAGACCCCCTATTCAAAAAACTAGAAAAAAAACCTTCTAATTCACTCAGAAAAGAACTATCATTGTCAATCTCAAAACTACGATTTTCAATATCAAAATATACGGAATAACTGTCACCATTACTATCCCTAACTAAAAAAGTGTCATCAGAGATCAAACTCCAAATATCC